AATCGGAATCAAACTAAATAAAAATAAATAGAAAATATAAATTAAAATAAAAAAAAAAAAATCAAGCGATTTAATCACACGACACAATCAAAACATTAAACTAAAAACATTAAACTAGCAAAAAATTAAAACAAAAAATTAAAAGAAATAAAATATTAAGAATTTCGAATAAATCCTGAACAGACAAAAAGATTAAAAAATATAGATAACATAAAAATTTTTTAGATTACCCTATTTATTCTTACTTTTAGTTATTGTTTCCATTTATTAGTTTTAGTTATATTATCTACTTAATGAATATTCTATTTAGTATTCTACTAAGATTCACTTAGAATACCTATTGTACCTATATATGTATACATTGGATATATATATTTTTTTTTTTTTAAAGACTTTTTTACTTATATATTTTTGATTTATATATATTCTACTTATATAATTATACTTATATATTTCTATTTTATATAAATATATTCTATTCTAATATATAGAAATAGAATAAAATATATATAATAAATCTAATTTGATAAATAAATGTGAATTCTCATTAGAACATTAAATTTCTATATATTTTCAATCAAAAAAAACTTTTATATCACAACAAATCCAATAAACCCATCGCTTGAATGAAGAAACAATTCAAATTAATGGATAGAACAGGTATAAATAGATCGACAGATAAAATCCCATTACCTCAGATGGGATTATATTTATTTGATACATTCTTGTCAATATCAATGTGAATATCTTGAGTTCATAAATAAATATACACTGAAGAAAACAAAAGAATTAATTGAAATTGAATTTCAATAAAATTTAATAAAAAGAAATTCAATAAAAATCAAATACTAAAACTAAATAAATTACTCAAATTAAAATTAAATTAAAATTAAATAGAAATAGAAAATTTAATAATAAAAAAAATACTATACAAAGATAGAAAAATAATATACAAATAAAAATATAAATAAATAGAAACATATATAGAATATATTACAATATATAGATATAAAATAGATAGATATATTTTATAAGGAAATTATAAGGAAATATAGAATACCTGGAGCATTCAAATAGGTTTTTTTTATCGAATGATACAAACCCACTTTTCCAAAGATCTCTTCCTTCTTTTCGGCATTGAATATCAAATCAATTGCAAGGATTCGAATCTTTCTAAAAAAAAAAAAAATCATCTGTACTTTCTTAACTCAAGTTGGAGAACTTTTAAATAGGTCAAAGGAAATCCTTTAAGCATTTCATTGAGTGATCTCTAATCGCCTTTCTTTTTGTTTCTTTTAGAATCTATTTTGATTCTTCATTCTGATCAAATTGTTGAGACAATTGAAAACGATATTTACCCGGTCCAGGATCCTTTATTTTTCCCTTGAATCGTTGGGTTTAGACATTACTTCGGTGGTCTTTAATCCTTTCAAACTGGATGCAACATATCAGTTTTTGTGATTTCTTTCTATCAAAAAAAGAATCAGATTAATGGTTGATTCTTGCATCATATACTTTCTTTTTGAACTTTTGAATCAAAAAAATTTGGTCAATTCTAAAAAACTTTATTCTTGGATTTGAAACTTGCTCGAATTGGATCCTTTCTATTTCGATTTACACTATACCCCAACAAAAAGTGAGATTTCGAGTGTATAAATATAACAAAACAAATGATGTCGAGTTAGGAGCACTCTCATTCCTTTCCTATTCCTATATATATTATAGCTGTATTATGCTATATAATATTATAAATATTAAACATATATATATAGAATATAATATTATGAATATAATATTATTCAATAAAATTCCAATTATATGCTTATGCTATATTATATATATAACTATTATATTAATATTCTTAATATTATTTATTATTATTTATTAATTCTTTTTTAATATTAATTATTTTAATTAATATTAAATTTTAAATATTAAATTTTAAATTCAAATTTCTTTTTTCAAATTTCTTTTTATTTATTATTAATTTTTTTTTATTTAATTATTATTTAATTTAATTATTATTTAATAAATTAATATTATTTATTAGGGTATAATAAGGTAGATGTAAGAATCCATAGTTGATCATGTCCTTCAAGTCGCGCGTTGCTTTTTACCATATCATTTCAAACGAAGTTTTACTATAACATTCCTTGCGTTTTGAACTAGTATGGAATTAATTTTATTAGGGAATCCTGAATAGTCATCGGTTCAACCAATACATAGAAATCCCAAATTTTAATTTCTTAATTTCTATTGGATAATTTTCGAATATTCCAAAAGAAATAAGACAAAAAAACGAAATAAGCTATTTTTAAGTCTTTAAGTGAGTACCTAGGACGCATTTGCCTATCTCCCATTTATTCAAGTTCCACGGACTCCTACAAAATCATTAAAAAGATTCAATTTATAAATTTTCCATCTAGATATCATTATTTGAATAAGGTTTTGTTTTAAACATATTTTTATCATCATAATATAAAAAAAACCTATTCAGATTCGGATTAACTCATTAATGATTTTAAATAAATAGGAAATTGGTTAAAAAAATATCCAATTTTTTTAATGCAGTAGTCGATAAAAAAGACTGATGTGGGGAAAATTGGAAATTGTTTTGTTATTCTTTCAGACTGAGTGCTAAAATCAGTATCGAAATACTCGAAGATCATCTTATTTATCAGATAGACTTTTTTATCAGATAGACTAAAGAATTGTCATTGAAATTAATTTTTGATATTCTATCTTATATGGTGCAGTGCAATTCAAGTTACCGAAGTTAAATTAAGGTATGAGACATTTTTTTTTTTTTTTATTTGATAGATTATATAGAACGATAGATTATAGAGAATATCTGGGACGGAAGGATTCGAACCTCCGAATAGCGGGACCAAAACCCGTTGCCTTACCACTTGGCTACGCCCCATTTATATTTCTATTCAACACTAATAAAAACTAATATTAATAGTGGTTCTTCGTCAATTCCCATCCAAATATCTAGGAAATATATTACTGTCTTGTTCGGATTTTCATATGTGTAGATATAGAATTCAACTGAATTGATTGCTCATAATAGATAATTCAACTAAGATATTGTATAAAAATATGATTTCCTCTATTCTTTTTTGATTTGAGAATTGAAGGATTTTTGATTGGGTGAGTTTAATAACACAATAAATTTAATAAAAATAAAGAAGGGTTCTTCGTCTACCTTACTTTTTTTTGATTCATTTTTATATCAATAACATATTAATAACTTAGTCATCAATCAAAATACAATTATCTTCAAGAACAAAATGTTTGTTATGCTTAATAGTTTTAGTTTAATTTGTATCTGTCTTAATTCTGCCCTTTATTCAAGCAATTTTTTATTCACAAAATTGCCTGAAGCCTACGCTTTTTTGAATCCAATCGTAGATGTTATGCCAGTAATCCCTTTACTCTTTTTTCTATTAGCCTTTGTTTGGCAAGCTGCTGTAAGTTTTCGATGATATTTTAATACTATCCTAAAATAATTCATGATTTATTCGAGAAAAAAATTATAGTAATTGAGAAGATCAGATAAGTCTTATACTCTAAGCTCTTAATTCAAACATTAAAGTTATTGTATAAACGTATAAACGCGAGAATTTTTGATCACCCCCATTTTTTTCATTCTTAACTTTTTTTTTATTCCAGATTCTATTAACGCCCTAATTGTAGTTATGAAAAAAAATTATAAGAAAGACTCGACTCTTATTACAAATGAATTTAGAAAAATTCATTTCTATTTCTAGAAATCACTTCATTTCTTGGTGTTAAAATAGAAAATGTGGTATAAAAATAGAGAATCTATTTTTTTTTTCCAAACCAAAAAAGATCGTGGAGATTTTCTAATGCTTACCCTTAAACTCTTTGTTTACACAGTAGTTATATTCTTTGTTTCTCTCTTCATCTTTGGGTTTTTATCTAATGATCCTGGGCGTAATCCTGGACGTGAAGAATAGAATAAAAATTCTAAGGGTTTTCTTGATTTTAAAATGTTTTTAGTATGTTATTTCTTTTTACCCAGTCTTTATCTATTCTAGATCTCGATTTGAATCTATATTTTTGTTTTAAATTAATATTTTAAATAGAATTTGCCATAGAAATATTAATATAAATAAAGAAATTTAAAATTTCAATTTTTAACTAGAAATAATAAATAGAAAGGAAATATTCAATAAAAATAAAAATTCGAAATTTTAAATAACTATTAATAAATGAAATATTCAAATTATTCATTTTTTTATTTATTTAAATAGTTTAAATAGAAATTAAATTAGTTTAGTTTAAATAGAAATTAAATAGAACATTGAAATAAGAAATAAAGCAAAAAGATTTTCGAAATTTGAAAGAAAAGATAAAAAAAATTCAAGTCATCACTGGAACCGGAAAGAGAGGGATTCGAACCCTCGGTACGAATAACTCGTACAACGGATTAGCAATCCGACGCTTTAGTCCACTCAGCAATCTCTCCCGATTAAAAAAGAATAATTATAAGGATAATTATTATGTTCCATTACATAGCAAGTAATTACATTATACAACAAGTAAGGCTTGAAAAAAAAAGGCTTTGCCTCTCTCTTTATTACTTTATTTCGTAATTACTTTTTTTCTTATTTAATTATATAATAATAGAATATATAATAATAGAAATTCGAATTCTCTCAAATTCTCGATTTATTCTATATTTATTAAATATATATTTCGAATTCTATAGAATTCGAAATTGGCTATTTTTATATTATTGTTTATTTTTCTATTCTAAAAATATATTCTATATTTAATTTATATTAATTTGAATTTATTTAATTATATATTTTTAGAATTTCTATTATTTTTTTCTATTTTTTTTTTTATTTTGAAATTATTATTTATATAATTATATAAATAATAATTTCAAATTGAAATATACAAATTGAAATATATCAATTGAAATAGAAATAAATAGTTAACTTAATAACTAGTTAACTTAATAACTA